AATTGTAATAGTGTAATAAATGATACACAGATTTTAAATTAGTGGATGGGTGGCCAGTAGGCTTTGCTCTTTTTTAGGGTGTTGCTAGAGCTTATAGAAAAGTCAGGACTAAAGTTTTGAGTTTATAAAATATTTTAATTCTTTAGGATTATGCCTTTAGTAATTTGCATTGGCGCTTGTGATATTGCAATATTATATATACACAAATTAAATAAGCAATAAAATTTTTAAGAGGGAAAAACTAGTAAAATTTGCTCTGTTTCCGGGGGGTTTGCAGACACAATGGAATTTTACGAGTTTAAGGGGGGTGGGGGGGTTTAACCCGCAAAAACCGAGAGGGGCATTTGATAGAAAAGTTAGGAGTAAAAATTATCTCTTATGCTCTTGATATCAGTTATGCAATTCATAAAATAAAGTTTAATTACATTCATACATTTTCCATGCGGGCAAGGAAATGTTCAACCTTATTATAACATTTCTGTATGCACTCTGAAATGCCAGGTGAAAGGAAATAGAAAAAAGGAACCAGTAGCACTATAGAGTGAACGCCCGGCATGGTGGGTAACGAGGAGTATGTATTCCACCATTAACTTATGCAAGCGTCAAGGAATGATAGGGGAATGTATTCAATCTATGGCCCTGAAATAGGAACCAAATGCCAGGAATAATTCACTGTGTGCTACCCCCACGATTTTTGTCCTTGACCATCAATAAACGTGTACATTAAGAAATCAACTGATGGTGGTCTCTTACTGCATTTGACTCTGACTTGCAGGGGTGGTGAGTCCTGGTATATCTTAACCGATGAGAGTTATGATAGGACAATTCAATATCGTCTTGTATTTTACAATTTCGGAAAGAGTTAAATTAAATGGTTTTTGTCTACCTTAATTTTTATTTGATAAGTTTATGTATGAAAATTCCTACAATTTTGAAAATTTCATTAATGTAGGATTACATTATTTTAAATGGTTAAAATAAATTAATGGGGTTAATACATACATGTATTAGAAAATACATGTATGGGTGGCAGTGTCCGGCACAAAGAATAGTTTGAATTAGAATCCTAGCTTTGGGAGTTAGGGGCGGAGGTTAAATTCCTCCTTCTTTGAGCAGTAGGGGGGAGTTTAACCCTCGACCTTCGGTTTACAAGACCGATGCTCTGAGAGCTGAGCTACTAGTGCTTATCATCCGAGGATTTTATTTTCTACTCATGCTGCAGTGGGGGAGAGGACTAGGAATAGGGAGAAGTAGAGGAGGGAGGCTACTTGACCAATAATAATAAATGGGTGTTCAACAGGTATACCTCCGATTCATGTAAGGATTGCTACGTCTGCGATTAAAAGTCAAAAGAGGATTTGGGTGAGAGGACGGAAGGTGAGGCTTCGTTGTTTAGAAGTGTGAAGGAAGGGAACAGCTATCAGAACTAGAATAGAGGCTAGAAGAGCAAGAACCCCTCCCAGCTTGTTGGGAATAGAACGAAGAATGGCGTATGCGAAGAGAAAATATCACTCGGGTTTAATGTGAGGAGGTGTTACAAGTGGGTTAGCAGGGGTGAAGTTTTCTGGGTCTCCTAATAGGTTGGGGGAGAAGAGGGCGAGGGCAATTAGTGTGGTAAGCAGGAAGGCAAAGCCTAGGAGGTCTTTATAGGAGAAGTAAGGGTGGAAAGAGATTTTGTCTGCGTCAGAGTTTAGACCAGTGGGGTTGTTGGAGCCTGTTTCGTGTAAAAAAATGAGGTGGACTAAGGTTGCTGCTGCAACGATGAAGGGAAGGAGGAAGTGGAAGGCGAAGAAGCGGGTTAGGGTGGCGTTGTCTACTGAAAATCCACCTCAGATTCATTGGACAAGGGTGTTTCCTATATAAGGGACAGCGGAGAGGAGGTTGGTAATTACGGTAGCTCCTCAGAAGGATATTTGTCCTCATGGGAGGACGTATCCGACGAAGGCGGTTATTATAACAAGTAGAAGAAGTACTACTCCAATGTTTCATGTTTCTTTGTAGAGGTAAGAGCCGTAGTATAGGCCCCGTCCGATGTGAAGGTAAATGCAGATGAAAAAGAAGGAGGCTCCGTTGGCATGTATATTGCGGATTAGTCATCCGTAGTTGACGTCTCGGCAAATGTGTGCCACGGATGAAAATGCTGTAGAGATATCGGAGGTGTAGTGTATTGCTAAAAATAGGCCAGTTATAATTTGGGCAATAAGGCAGAGGCCTAGGAGGGAGCCGAAGTTTCATCAGGCGGAGATATTAACGGGGGCGGGGAGATCTACTAATGCGTTGTTTGCAATTTTTAGTAGGGGGTGGGATTTTCGTAGGCTAGCCATTAGGGTTCTTATAGTTGAATACAACGGTGGTTTTTCAAGTCATTGGTCTAAGTTAGAGTCTTAGTGAGAATAATGTCTTATTTGATGTATGTTTTGTTGTTTGGTTTGGTGTTAGGGCTAGTGGGGGTTGCATCAAATCCGTCTCCTTATTTTGCCGCTTTGGGGTTGGTTGTAGTGGCGGGTGTGGGGTGTGGGATTTTGGTGGGTAGTGGGGGTTGTTTTTTATCTTTGGTTTTGTTTTTAATTTATTTGGGGGGAATGCTCGTTGTCTTTGCTTATTCAGCTGCGATAGCAGCTGAACCTTATCCAGAGGGGTGAGGGAGTTGACCCACTTTACGGTTAGTATTGGGTTACGTAGGGGGTTTGGGTGTTGCGTGAGGGTTGTTGGGTAAAGATTGGTATGAGGAGGATTGGGTTGGTTTTGATAGTGTAGTGGAGTTGTCCTTGTTTCGGGGAGATGTGGGGGGAGTTTCATTGATGTACTCGTCTGGGGGGTGGATATTGATTGGTGGAGGGTGGGTATTATTGGTTACCCTGTTTGTTGTTTTGGAGTTAACCCGTGGATTGGGCCGAGGGGCTCTTCGGGCTGTTTAAAAAAATAGGAGGGTGAGGGTGAGTAGGGAGGTAAAGAAAAATAAGGACAAGTAAGTTTTGATTACCCCCTGTTGGATGTTGCTTGTGGTTGTGATGGGGTGAAGAATAAGAGAAAAAGCAGCTTTGGGTCCTGATTTTTCTAATCAAGTTTGGTCAACAGTTTGGGTTGCAATGGCTTGGCCAAGGGCTAGGTTGGCTCGAGGGATGAGGCGGTGAAGGATGAGGGGAAAGAATCCTAGTATATTGGAGAAGTGATGGGAGGTAAGGTTGGGGGCTAGTTTAAATTGTTTTGATGTGAGGGAGGCGAGTTCTAGTGCTATAAGCAGGCCGGAGATAGTTACGATCAGAGCTGTGATTTTTAGATAGGTGGGCATAGTTATGGTAGGTGTGTTTAATGGCAATATGTTTGAGGTAATTAGAAGTCCTGCAATAATACTTCCTCAGGCTAGGCGTTTAATGGGGTTAATAACAGCGGGGTTGTTTTCGTTAATTGGTGGGAGAGGGTTGAAGCGGGGGTGTCCTATTGAGACGAAAAAGATAATTCGGAAGCTGTAGATTGCTGTAAAAGAGGTGGCAATGAGTGTGAGGATGAGGGCTCAGGCGTTTAGGTAGGATGTGTTGAGAGCTTCAATAATGGCATCTTTTGAGAAAAAGCCTGCTAGGAAGGGGGTGCCTGTTAAGGCTAAGCTTCCGATAGTGAGGCAAGAAGAGGTAAAGGGGGCTAGGTGGTGCATTCCCCCTATTTTGCGGATGTCTTGTTCATCGTTTAGGCTATGAATAATAGAGCCGGAGCATAGAAAGAGTATGGCTTTGAAAAAGGCGTGAGTGCAGATATGAAGGAAGGCTAGTTGTGGTTGATTAAGTCCAATGGTAACTATTATTAGGCCTAGCTGGCTTGAAGTTGAGAAAGCTACGATTTTTTTGATGTCATTTTGGGTGAGGGCGCAGATTGCAGTAAATAGGGTAGTGAGGGCCCCTAGACATAGGCAAATGGTTAGAGCGATGTCATTGTTTTCTAGTATTGGATTTAGTCGGATGAGTAGAAAGATTCCGGCTACAACTATTGTGCTTGAGTGTAATAGGGCAGAGACTGGTGTGGGCCCTTCTATGGCGGAAGGAAGTCAGGGGTGAAGGCCGAATTGGGCAGATTTCCCTGTAGCGGCGAGGATGAGTCCTAGGAGGGGGAGGGTAAGGTCATAGTTGTTGGAAAGAATAAACAGTTGTTGTAAATTTCATGTATTGAGGTAAGTAGCTGTTCATGCTATTATTAAGATGAGGCCGATATCACCAATGCGGTTGTATAGAACGGCTTGGAGGGCTGCTGTGTTTGCGTCTGCTCGGCCATACCATCAGCCGATTAAAAGGAAAGATATAATCCCAACACCCTCTCATCCGATAAATAGTTGAAATATGTTGTTTGCTGTAACAAGAGTGATTATTGCAATTAAAAAGATTAGAAGATATTTAAAGAATTGGTTCATTTTGGGGTCTGAGTGTATGTATCAGGATGCAAATTCTAGAATGGATCAGGTAACATAGAGGGCAGTGGGGATAAAAATACAGGAGTAGGTGTCAAATTTAAAACTAATATTAATGTCAAAGCTTAGTGTATTTATTCAGGATCAGGTTGTAATGATGGTTTCTGCGCCTTGGTCAAAAAATAGGAAGAGGGGGAAAAGGCTGACGGAGAAGGCTAGTTTAATGGCAGTTTTGGTCTTAGTTAAGGCTCAATGAGGGGGGAGGGTGTTGGGGCTAAAGGTGGTTAGTACAGGGTAAAGAAGGATAAAAAAAGTTAGTATTATGCAGGAGGAAAAGAATAGGGTGGTGGAGGTCATAGCTGCTACTTGGAGTTGCACCAAGAGTTTTTGGTTCCTAAGACCAATGGATGAGCTATTATCCTTTAGGAGCTTTGGTCGAGTGAGCCCTGGGGTTTAACCAGGGTGGCGATAGATTAGCAGTCGTCGTTGCTGTCGAGCCTCTCTCGATGAACAAGGAGTGTTAAATCCTTAAATTAGAACTGCAACCTAGTATATAATTGTGTCCATGGGCGAAGCATTAAGAGCAGCTGGTTTAGATAAGGGGTGGGTGGACAAGGGGATGTTAGCCCCTTTCTTTAGAATCACAATCTAAAATTTTGGTTAAACTATGTCTACAAGCGTTTCAGCCCCAGAGCAATTCTGGCTTTAGGATAAGTAGTAGAAGAGGTATGAGGTGAAGAGTTAGGAGTAGATGTTCTCGGGAATGAGAGGGGTCTAAGGAGATTAGGTGGTTTGGAAGGGGTCCTCGTTGGGTGGAGAGGAATATGAAAAGGGAGTAGGCTGCGGTAATTAGTGTGCCTAATCCTGTTATGATTAATGTTCATATAGATCAATTAAATAAGGATACGATGATTATTAGTTCTCCTATGAGGTTTGGAAGAGGGGGTAGAGCCAGGTTGGCGAGGGTCATGGAGAATCATCAAATAGCTGTTAGGGGAAGGACCGTTTGTAATCCTCGGGCTAGGAGTATGGTGCGGCTGTGAAGTCGCTCATAATTGGTGTTAGCAAGACAGAAGAGGGCTGAAGATGTTAGGCCGTGGGCAATTATGAGAATTAAGGAGCCTGTAAAGGCCCAGGGGGTTTGAATTAGGATGCCGGCTGCTACCAGGCCCATATGACTAACGGAAGAGTAAGCAATGAGGGCTTTTAGGTCTGTTTGTCGTAAGCAGATTGATCCAGTTATGATTACACCTCAAAGTGCTAAAGCGATAAAGGGGTAGCTTAGTTCTTTAGTGAGGGGGTCTAGAATTACTAGAATACGTATTATTCCGTATCCCCCTAGCTTCAGAAGGACGGCTGCAAGGACTATGGATCCTGCGATAGGGGCTTCGACGTGGGCTTTAGGGAGTCAGAGGTGGGCCCCGTAAAGGGGTATTTTGACCAGAAATGCCAGGAGGCAGGCTATTCATCATATTTTGTGGGCTCAGGGGGTTAAATGGATAGGCGGCAAATAGGGAAGGGTAAGGAATGAGAGAGTGCCTGTGGAGTTTTGCAAGAGGAGGAGGGCAATTAGAAGCGGGAGAGAGCCTGCCAGGGTGTAAAAGAGAAAGTAGGTTCCTGCATTTAGGCGTTCTATTTGATTTCCTCAGCGGGTAATAATGATGAGGGTGGGGATAAGAGTGGCTTCAAATATAATGTAAAACATAATTAGTTCAGTGGCGCTAAAGGCAAGAATTAAAAAGATTTGGAGGGATATCAGGAGGGAAATAAAGGTTCGTTGGCGATTGGTTGGTTCGAGTATAAGGTGATTTTGACTGGCGAGAATTATGAGGGGAAGTAATCAGCAGGAGAGAATGAGGAGGGGGGTGGAAATGGGGTCGGAGGCCATAATAAAGTTTAGAAATGATCACCCGGTTTCAGCAGGATTAGCTATTCAAATTAAGCTAATGGTTGCAATTGTTAAGCTGTAGAGGAGGGTCGTGGTTCAAAGGCTTTTTTTTGGAATAAGCCATGTGGAGGGTAATAGGAGGATTGATGGGAGGAGAATTTTTAGCATTGAAGGAGATTTAGGCTTTGGAGTCGGCTGGTACCATGGGTTCGGGTACTAGCTACTAGCAGGGCTAAGCCTACGCTGGCTTCGCAGGCAGAAAAGGCTAGAAGGATCATTGGTAGGGGTGCGGAGCTTATTGAGTCAAATTGGAGGGTTCAAAGGGATAGTCCAATAAACAGTGAGAGTATTAGTCCTTCTAGGCATAGGAGGGCTGATAGAATATGGGTTCGGTAGAAGGCGAGGCCTGCTAGGCCTAATATAAAGGCTGATGAGAGTGCAAAGTGAGAGGGGGTCATAAGGCAATTATGGACTTGAACCATAAGTTTTTGAGCCGAAATCAAATGTTTTTTTTAAACTAAGGGCCTATTCTGCCCATTCTAGGCCTCCTTGAATTCACTCATAGATTAGGCCAAGGGTGAGAAGGGTGAGCAATACGGTTGCTCAAATAAAGGCTAGATGGGGGTTAGTAAGCTGATTACCTCAAGGAAGGGGCAGGAGAAGAGCAATTTCTAGGTCAAATAGAAGAAACAAGATTGCTACTAGAAAAAAGCGAATTGAAAAAGGCAGTCGTGCTGATCCCAAGGGGTCAAAACCGCATTCGTAGGGTGAGAGTTTTTCGTGGTCAGGGGCCGTTAGAGGAAGTCAAAAAGCAATAATTGCTAGGAGGAGGGATAGAAGTAAGGAGATTGTAAATATGGTTGTAACGAGATTCATTATCTTTCCTTGGATTTTAACCAAGGCCGTGTGATTGGAAGTCACTTATACTAACGTTTGTACTAGAAAGATTAGGAACCTCATCAGTAGATGGAGATGTAGAGGAAGAGTCATACAACGTCGACAAAATGTCAATATCAGGCAGCGGCCTCAAAGCCAAAATGGTGATCTGATGTGAAGTGATGCAAAGTTTGTCGTAGTAGGCAAACGGCTAGAAAGGTTGAGCCAATAATTACATGTAGGCCGTGGAAGCCGGTTGCAACGAAAAAGGTTGAACCGTATACTCCGTCTGCAATTGTAAAGGGGGCTTCGTAGTATTCTATTGCTTGGAGGGCTGTAAAGTAGAAGCCTAAAAGGATGGTGAGAGAAAGTGATTGAATGGCTTGCTTTCGTTGGCCCTCTATAATGCTGTGATGGGCTCAAGTTACTGTGACTCCGGATGCCAGGAGTACAGCTGTGTTAAGGAGAGGAACTTCAAAAGGATTAAGTGTGGTGATACCGGTTGGAGGTCAGCAGCCGCCTAGTTCTGGTGTTGGGGCCAAGCTTGAGTGATAAAAAGCTCAGAAAAATCCTAAGAAGAAGAAAACTTCAGAAGTAATAAATAGAACTATACCGTATCGGAGACCTTTCTGGACAGGGGGTGTGTGGTGTCCTTGAAATGTCCCTTCTCGGATGATGTCTCGTCATCATTGGTATATTGTTAGGAGGAGGAGGACAAGGCCTAGGGATATAAGAGTCGTGGAGTGGAAATGTATCCAGATTGCTAAGCCGGATGTTATAAGAAGGGCGGCTACTGCACCTGTTAGGGGTCAGGGGCTTGGGTCTACTATGTGGTATGCATGTGCTTGATGGGCCATTAAACGTTTTCTTGCAAATATAGGCTTAACAGGAGAGCAAAAACATATGCTTGGATTATAGCAACTGCAATTTCTAAAAGGGTTAGAAGAAAGAGAAGTACTATAGTAAGGATTGCTGCTATAGGTGAGATAGATAAAAGGACTATAGCAGCTGTGGAGATTAGTTGAATTAGAAGATGGCCTGCGGTGAGGTTAGCAGTGAGTCGGACCCCCAGGGCGAGGGGGCGGATAAAAAGGCTAATTGTTTCGATAATAATTAGTACGGGGATGAGTGGTGTGGGTGTTCCTTCAGGAAGCAGATGTGCTAGGGCGTGGGTGGGTTGAGTTTTTATGCCGAGAACGACAGTAGCCAGTCAGATTGGGATAGCAAATCCTATATTTATGGATAGTTGTGTAGTTGGGGTGAAAGTATATGGGAGGAGGCCTATTGTATTTAATGTAATAAGAAATACTATTAAGGATGCTAGTAGAAGTGCCCATTTGTGTCCAGGGATGTTAATAGGAAAAAATATTTGTTGTGTGAAGTTGCTTAAAAATCAGTTTTGGAGGGAAAGGAGTCGGTTACTTGTTCAGCGGGTCGCTTGGTGGGGAAAAAAGAGTCAGGGGAGGCTCAGGGCGATGATTATCAGCGGAATTCAGATGGTGATGGGGCTTTGGAATTGATCAAATAGGCTTAGGATCATGGTCAGTTTCAGAATTCTGTTTTTGACTTTTGTTTCGCTTGGGGGGCAAGACTTTCTGGGAAAGTGTGTGTCAATACTTTTGGGACAACAATTAAGGAGAAAGCCACTCAAGAAAATAGAAGGTAAGTGAATCAGGGGGAGGGGTTTAATTGTGGCATATCGCTTGGGGTGGTTGGGAGGCACCATTTTTAGCTTAAAAGGCTAATGCTAGACCCTATTTAGCTTCCTAGCGAAGCATCTTCAAGTATTATTGAGGATCAGTTTTCAAAATGTTCGAGAGGGACTGCTTCAACTACAATGGGTATAAAGCTGTGATTTGCTCCGCAAATCTCTGAGCATTGACCGTAGAATACTCCGGGGCGTGAGGTGATAAAGGCTGTTTGGTTCAATCGTCCAGGGACAGCGTCTATTTTAACTCCAAGGCATGGGACTGCTCAGGAGTGAAGGACATCGTCGGCAGAAATTAGGACGCGGATGGGGGATTCTACGGGGATTACTATGCGGTGGTCGGCTTCTAATAGTCGGAATTGGCCAGGAGTTAGGTCTTGTGTTGGAATTATGTAAGAATCAAAGCCTAGGTCTTCATAGTCTGTATATTCGTAGCTTCAGTATCATTGGTGGCCGACTGCTTTGATTGTTAGGTGAGGGTCGCTGATTTCGTCTATTAAGTAGAGGATGCGGAGGGATGGGAGGGCAATAAGAATCAGAACTATTGCGGGAAGTAGGGTTCAGATAATTTCAATTTCTTGGGAGTCTAGGATTAGTTTGTCTGTTAGTTTTGTGACCACCATGGCTGTAATGATATAAAGAACAAGAGTGCTGATAAGGAACACAATTATAAGGGAATGGTCATGGAAGTGAAGAAGCTCTTCTATTAGAGGGGAAGCTGCATCTTGGAAGCCTAATTGGGAGGGATGTGCCATTATAGGTAAGACACGTGGGTGTTTAACCCACGATTTTGCCTTGACAAGGCAATGTAATGGTATTTTACTAGTGTCTTGTAAGAAAGTGACAGAATGGTTATGTGGCTGGCTTGAAACCAGTTTATGGGGGTTCAATTCCTTCCTTTCTCGGAAGTTACTTAGTGAGGTGGTGTGTTTGTACGAAAGCAGGTTCTTCGAATGTGTGGTAGGGGGGTGGGGATCCGTGGAGTCATTCAACGTTGGTTGCAGCTAGGTGAATTGAGAGGACTTCTCGTTTTGCTGTAAAGGCTTCTCAGATAATAAATAGAAACATGATTACTGCTACAAGAGAGATGAGGGAGCCAATTGAGGAGATTGAATTTCATAGTGTGTAGGCATCTGGGTAATCAGAGTATCGGCGAGGTATACCTGCTAGCCCTAAAAAATGTTGGGGGAAGAAGGTGAGATTAACTCCGACGAATATAATTCCAAAGTGGATTTTTGTTCAAGTGCTGTGGAGTGTGTAGCCTGAGAATAATGGGAATCAGTGTACAAATCCTGCAACAATAGCGAAGACTGCACCCATTGAGAGGACGTAGTGGAAGTGGGCCACTACGTAGTAGGTGTCATGTAGTACAATATCTAAGGATGAATTTGCTAAGACAATTCCTGTGAGCCCTCCCACTGTGAAGAGAAAAATGAAGCCTAGTGCTCAGAGAAGGGGGGCTTCTCATTTAAGTGCCCCTCCATGGAGGGTGGCTAGTCAACTAAATACTTTAACTCCAGTAGGGATGGCAATAATTATTGTGGCTGACGTAAAGTAGGCGCGAGTGTCTACATCTATTCCTACTGTGAACATGTGGTGGGCTCATACAATAAAGCCTAGGAGACCGATGGCTATTATAGCTCAGACTATGCCCATGTAGCCAAAGGGTTCTTTTTTACCAGCGTAGTAGGCTACAATGTGTGAGATCATTCCGAAGCCAGGTAAAATTAGAATGTATACCTCCGGGTGGCCGAAGAATCAGAACAAGTGTTGGTAAAGAATTGGGTCACCTCCACCTGCTGGGTCGAAGAAGGTTGTGTTTAGATTGCGATCTGTAAGAAGTATGGTGATGCCTGCAGCAAGGACGGGTAGGGAGAGAAGCAAAAGTACAGCAGTGATTAGCACTGCTCACACGAATAGGGGTGTTTGATACTGGGATGCTGCAGGGGGTTTTATGTTAATGATGGTGGTGATAAAGTTAATGGCCCCTAGGATGGAAGAAATACCAGCTAGATGGAGTGAAAAAATGGTTAAGTCTACAGAAGGGCCTGCGTGGGCTAGATTGCCTGCGAGAGGGGGATAAACAGTTCATCCTGTTCCGGCGCCTGCTTCAACTCCAGAAGATGCTAAAAGAAGAAGGAATGAAGGGGGTAGAAGCCAAAAACTTATATTGTTTATTCGGGGGAAGGCCATGTCAGGCGCACCAATTATTAGTGGTACAAGTCAGTTACCAAATCCTCCGATTATAATTGGTATAACCATGAAAAAGATTATTACAAAGGCATGAGCTGTGACGATTACATTATAAATTTGGTCATCACCTAGGAGTGATCCGGGTTGGCTTAGTTCAGCTCGGATTAAAAGGCTAAGAGCTGTTCCCACCATGCCAGCTCAGGCACCAAATACGAGATAAAGGGTGCCGATGTCTTTATGATTGGTTGAGAAGAATCAACGTGTTACTACCACAGGTAAGATGGCTGAGTATTAAGCGGTGGATTGTAGACCCATGAACGGAGGTTCAAGTCCTCCTTTTACCAGAGTCCTGAGGTGATTCACGTTAGATTGCAAATCTGAAGAAGCGGCCTAATACCCGCCGGGGCTTCCCCGCCTAATTTGCTCTGCTTAGGCGGGGAAAGCTAGGCAGATGCTCTCTGGTTTGAGCGCTTAGCTGTTAACTAAGAGTTTGAAGGATCGAGGCCTTCCTGTCTAGAAAGGCTTTAGCTTAATTAAAGCGTCTGTTTTGCAAATAGAAGATGTGGGTTAGTGTCCCGTAAGTCTTATTCAGGGGCTGGGGGGCTTTCACCCCCACTTAGGGCTTTGAAGGCCCTTGGTCTAAGTATTAGCCTAAGTCCCTTCTAGGTTAAGTTATCAGGTCAAATAAGCCAGAATTGTTGGGGTTAGGGGGAGAAGGGTGATTGTTGCAGTAATAGTAAGGGCTGGAACTAGTGTGTTATGTCGGGGGTGGAATCGTCAAGGGAGTGTTCCGGGGAGGTTGTTGGGGGGTGTAGTTAGTGTTGTTGTGTAAAAGAGTCGGAGGTAGAAATAAAGGCTTAGGAGGGATGAAAGGATGGCAATAAGGGCTATTAGGGTTATACCTTCTTTTACTAATTCTATAGTGATTAGTCATTTTGGTGCAAATCCTGTGAGAGGAGGTAGGCCTCCTAAGGAGAGGAGGATAAAAGGGAGGATGGCAGTAAGGGTGGGGATTTTAGCTCAGGAGGTGGATAAAGAGCTAATGTGTTTGGCACGGAGGAGTATTAGGGATAGGAATAGTGAGGTGGAAATTAGTAGGTACGTGTAAAGGGCTAGAAGGGTAAGAGGGGGTGAAATTGATAAAATAAGAATTATTCACCCTAAATGGGCGATTGAAGAGTATGCTAGGATTTTTCGAAGTTGGACTTGATTAAATCCCCCAAGTCCTCCCACAATGATGGATAAGAGGCCTAAGGTTAAAAGAATGTTTGAGTTAGTTAATGGAATTTGGTACATGAGGTAGAGGGGGGCAAGCTTTTGTCAAGTAGAAAGAATTAATGCAATTCGTAGATCTAGTGCCTGTATTACTTCAGGTAGTCAGGTATGAAGGGGGGCAAGTCCAACTTTTATTGCAAGAGCTAGAATACAAAGTGCCATGGGAGTTGGATGGGATATTAGAGGAATGTTTCATGTCCCAGTTAAATATGAGTTTGAAAAAGTAGCGAATAAGAGTAATGCTGAGGCTACTGTTTGTGCAAAGAAGTATTTAGTGGCTGCTTCAACTGCTCGAGGGTGGGGGTTTTGAACTATTAGGGGGATGAGGGCTAATGTGTTAATTTCAATGCCTATTCAGGCGAGCAGTCAGTGGGTGCTTGCGAAAGTTATTATTGTGCCTAATCCGAGGCTTATTAATAGGGTTGATTGTACGATTTGGGTCATTAATAAAGGATGGATTTTAACCATCGTGTTCGGGGTATGGGCCCGAAAGCTTTTTTAGCTGACTTTACTAGGAAGTAGTGTAGTGGAAGCACCAAGAGTTTTGATCTCTTCAGGTTGGGTTCAAGTCCCTTCTTTCTAAGGAATCGGAGGGGTTTGAACCCCCATAATTTACTCTATCAAAGTAATCCTTTACTTCAGGCACGAGTCCTATGGCTTATAGTTGTGGGGGTAGTCCGTAGAGGGCTATGGGGAGGGACAGATGTCAGATGACGAGGGCAATAGTTAAGGGCAAAAAATTTTTTCAGGTTAAGTGTATGAGTTGGTCGTATCGGAATCGGGGGTAAGAGGCTCGAATTCAAAGGAATACTGTTGTGAGGAAGGCAGCCTTAGTCATTAGGTTAAGTGAGGTGAGTTCTGGCAGAGTGTGGTTAAATGATGTTCCTAGAAATAGTGTGGCAGACAAGGTATTTATTAGAATAATATTGGCATACTCCGCTATGAAAAAAAGGGCGAAGGGGCCCCCCGCGTATTCTACGTTGAAGCCTGAAACTAGCTCGGATTCACCCTCTGTTAGGTCAAAGGGGGCTCGGTTAGTTTCGGCTAGGGTGGATACGTATCATATGGCGGCGAGAGGAAGTGCAGGGAGAATAAGTCATGTTTGTTCTTGTGCAGTGTTAAATGTTTGTAGGGTAAACCCTCCTGCAAGAAGAATAGTGCTGAGTAAAATAAGGCCTAAGCTTACTTCATACGAGATAGTTTGGGCTACGGCTCGTAAGGCACCAATTAGGGCGTATTTTGAATTTGATGCTCAGCCTGAGCCTAGAATGGAATAAACCGTTAAACTTGAGAGGGCAAGAATAAAGAGGATGCCTAAATTTAGGTCGGCTATGGGGGAGGGGGTTGGGAGGGGGGCTCATAGGGTTAGTGCTAGGGTAAAAGCTAGGACTGGGGTGAGGAGAAATAAAAATGGTGAAGCTGTGGAGGGTCGGATGGGTTCTTTTGTTAGAAGTTTAAGCCCGTCGGCGAATGGTTGAAGAAGGCCGTAGGGGCCGACTACATTTGGGCCTTTGCGGTGTTGCATATATCCTAGAACTTTTCGTTCTAGAAGTGTTAGGAGGGCTACGGCTAGTATAATGAAGATAATAAAAATTAGGGGGTTTGCGATAGTGAAAAGTATGGGGGATATCATAATCTAGGAGGGGAGTTGAACCCCTGTGAGAAGGGCTTAGGCCTTCTGCATTAGCCGGACTCTGCCACCTAGACAGCCGTTGTCTTCGGGGGAGGAGGTGTGTCTTTTGCCTAATTAAGTTGTTGGCATTAGGTGGGGGAAGGGCTTATTTTAAGCATGGGCCCTTTTTCTTCGATCCTTTCGTACTAGAAGAAAACACTTCATAGATAGAAACTGACCTGGATTACTCCGGTCTGAACTCAGATCACGTAGGACTTTAATCGTTGAACAAACGAGCCCTTAATAGCGGCTGCACCATTAGGATGTCCTGATCCAACATCGAGGTCGTAAACCCCCTTGTCGATAAGGGCTCTTAAAGGGGATTGCGCTGTTATCCCTAGGGTAACTCGGTCCGTTGATCGATTAGTATCGGATCTTTAGGTCAGAGGTTCTGATTTTTTGAGCTGCGGCTCTTAGTTATGAAGATGGGTGTCTTCATTCCGCTCGGGGGTTTTTTATTTCTCCGGGGTCGCCCCAACCAAAGACATTGTAACAGGGGCCGGTTGGTTTCGTCCTTTAATTAGGGGATTTTTATATGGTCTGTTGTTGTGTCTAAAGCTCCATAGGGTCTTCTCGTCTTATGTTTTTATCCCCGCTTCTGCACGGGGAGATCAATTTCATTGACTGGGGGAAGGAGACAGTTAAGCCCTCGTTTTGCCATTCATACAGGTCTTCATTTAAAAGACAAGTGATTACGCTACCTTTGCACGGTCAAGATACCGCGGCCGTTAAAATTTTATTCACAGGGCAGGCGGGACCTCTTATAGGAGGGGGGTCAAGAGGCGATGTTTTTGGTAAACAGGCGGGGCTTAGGGTATTTTTTGCCGAGTTCCTTCTTCTCCTTTTAGTCTTTCCGGGGGGGGGGGGGCACTCCGGTGTAGGAGTAACGGGGTTTATTTAAGGGGTTTTCTTGTTTTCTGATTTATTCTTAATTCCCTCTTGGTTTGGGGCCGTTAATTGCCGGTGGGGGGTCCGATCCGGCTTACACGTGTGCGGGGAGAGAAGTGTGTTCTCTTATTACTCATTTTAGCATAATCTCTTCTATGTATAATAGAATGGCCTGGTAGTATTGAGGGAATATAATTTTGTTATCGGAATCATAGGTTTTAGGGGTGTAGGAGCTTTAACGCTTTCTGCAGGGTGGCTGCTTTTAGGCCCACCTAAACACGCACCTGGGGATGTTGTGATTATTATCCGCTCTGAAAAGTTGTGTCTTTGTTCAAAGGGGCTGTACCCCCTTTGAATAACTCTTTAATAATCTTGGGTCCGAGGTTTATTAGATGTATCATCGGGGGTGGGAGAAAAATAAAGGCTAAACTCATATTTAATTCTCAGGCAACCAGCTATAACTAGGCTCGGTAGGTCTTTCACCTCTACTCGAAGGTCTTCCCACTCTTTTGCCACAGAGACGGGTTAGCCCTAATTGTCAGGCTGCCTTGGAGTAGCTCGTCTAGTTTCGGGGGGTCAAACTAAAATTCTCTTTGCTTGGGGTGACTTGCTAAATCATGATGCAAAAGGTACGAGGGTTAATCTCTGCTTCATATTACTTTATTAGTTGTTTCATTTCTTTTTCAGCGTTCCCTTGCGGTACAATTTCTGTAGCTCTCATTTGTCCTTTTCTATCGCCTTTACTTAGGGGGAAAAATGGTTTGGTGGGGGGGGGGGGGAAGTTGATGGGGGTATAAATTTAAGTTATGTTAGGAGAGGAGGCTAGCTGTTGAGTTTCAGTGCGACCTGACTTGCACAGGTGACTTCTCGGTGTAAGGGAGATGCTTTTCTATCTTAGCTACGCTCTGGTTTTTCCAAGTGCACCTTCCGGTACACTTACCATGTTACGACTTGCCTCCCCTTTGTCTTTTAAGGATTTTATGAATGGGTTAAATTTTAGGCTTGGGGAGAGTGACGGGCGGTGTGTGCGCGCTTCAGGGCCGGGTTCAGCAGAACTCTCTGCTTTCTGCTTACTGCTAAATCCTCCTTCATGTGTTGTTTCATAGCACAATTCGTGTTTCCTGGGAGAGGAAATGTAGCCCATTTCTTTCCTTTTCATATGCTACACCTCGACCTGGCGTTTTGGGTTTTACCAGTTTTGCTTACTATGCTTCCTTCACAGGGTAAGCTGACGACGGCGGTATATAGGCTGGAGGAACAAGAAAAGGTGAGGTCGAACGGGGGTTATCGGTTCTAGAACAGGCTCCTCTAGGGGGGTCTAAAGCACCGCCAAGTCCTTTGGGTTTTAAGCTTATGCTCGTAGTTCCCGGGCGGGCGGGGTTGTATGGTCCCCACCAATGTTTATGGCTGTGCATAGTGGGGTTTCTAATCCCAGTTTGTTTCACAGCTTTCGTGGGGTCAAGGTAAATAAGGCCACTTTCGTGGTTGGGTTTCATGCTTCCGGGTGCGTATGACAGCCTTGGAAGAGTTTAGCCTTAGTCTAATTGCTTCTTTAACCACTCTTTACGCCGAAGACTATCAACTTGGGCCCCTCGTATAACCGCGGTGGCTGGCACGAGTTTAACCGGCCCTTGTTAGCTTTAACTAAGTCAAGTTTTCACTTATTGCTTAATGTTTATCACTGCTGAAATCCCTTGGGGGTGTGGCTGGGCAAGGTGTCATGGGCTGCTGTGCGTGCCTGATACCGGCTCCTTACCTTCTAGAAGAAGGCGGGGGGCATTTTCACTGGGGTGCGGATACTTGCATGTGTAAGTGTTGCTAAAGCTGATAGTAAAGTCAGGACCAAGCTTTTGTGCCTGTGGAACTTTGTAGGGTCCATCTTAACATCTTCAGTGTTATGCTTTACGTTAAGCTACACTAGC